CTACTAACATTAGATAGTAGTTCAGCTGGATCACACCTTATTTGTTTGTCAAGCGCTTCAGCCATCCTTGCCATTGATAATAATAATAAATAAATTATATGACAAATAAAAATATTACCGGCAATGATTCTGCTGCTATTCATCAAACGAAGCAACATCTTGGCAAGCAGTTTCATATGAAAGATCTTGGTCCTTTAACCGGGATTGACGTTTTTCGGTCTCCGGTTATGTATCTAACTCAGCAGAAATACGCCATGGATCTTCTAAGCCGCCATGGAATGCTTCACAGGTTGCTCTGTGTGACTCCAGCTTAATGCCAAGCTGTATTCTCATGATGGTGAGCTGCTATCAGATCCATCGGCCTATAGGAGTATGTATGGTATGGTGGGTGGTCTCCAGCGAGAAAAGGGAAAGCTAGCTAGCGCGTGTAGGCGCCTACGCTTGCTGACTCGCCCAGAGATTTCGTTTGCTGTTGGACTTGTAGACAAGCGAGAAAACGGAAAGCGCTAACGCGCGTGTAGGCGCCTACGCTTGCTCTCCTCGGGTCCCTCATTTAGTAGCTGCTAAACGTATTTGGAGATATCTAAAAGCTGGACTCTTCTGGAAACCTTGCCATTACTGCCTACCCCTACCTCTGAAAGCTGAAGTAAGGTATTAATGCTGGTGATGTTACAGATCGTCGCTCCACTACTGGCTTTTGCCTTTTCTTCGTTGACTCTCAACTATCTTGGAAGAGCAAGAAAGAGATAGTGGTTGCTCGCTCTAGTGCAGAAGCCGAGTACAGGGCTCTTGCTGATACTACATCAGAGATTATTTTGTTGCGATGCTTACTTAAAGATATGGGACTCACTCTTTCTGGGCCTACTATTCTCTTTTGTGACAACAAACAAGAGTGCTATCCAAGCGAGAAAACGGAAAGCGCTAACGCGCGTGTAGGCGCCTACGCTTGCTGTCTTTCATGAGTGAACGAAACATATCGAAATAGCCTTACTCACTTAGGGCACTTCGTTCGCCATCACTTTATAAAGGATTCCATGCCAACCATTTCCTCAGAGCTTCAGATCGCGGATCTTCTTACGAAGTCCCACACCACTGTGCGATTCCGATACTTAGTATCCAAACTCCAGATGTTATCCCTTGAGGCATCTTGAGTTTGAGGGGGGGGAGTGGTGTTAAGCATATGGATTCATATTGATTATTTATTAAGTAAGTGGGTCTTGCTGTATATAGCACTTTCCTTTTTTTGATGCTTTTTTACATATATAGAAAGGGCTTTAAACCTTCAGTGAAATACATAGATTTTCACCCATTTTCAAATGAAACGAAACTATTATATATATATTACAATGAATAATGTACAGTAAGGAATCGAGGAATTTACTAAAACTACATTTGACTGACTATACTCTTTTTGTCCCCCGCTGGGTGAGCCTAAAAAAAAACTATAAAGGAAAGGATGATACACGTCTTGGAGTAAAGGACAGAGCACAAAAAGCTTTTTTTCTGGAGATGGAGAGAAAAAGTAAGCGAGAAAACGGAAAGCGCGCGAGCGCGCTCCTTCGAGCCTACGCTTGCTCCCGTACGGTATCCCCATTAGTTGATATAAGGTGAACGTAGCCAGATCATGAAGATTGAAGGCGGGATATGGATGGAATCGAGAGGGAAGAAAGAGTCCGGTTTCAGAGGCTTGATCAACTTTGGTTTCATGGATCATCAACAAATCCCTAAATGCTTCTTTATACTGTCGCCGCGGAAAAGGTTCAGGTAGGGAGAACTCTTAGATTCTCAAGTTTTAGATAGTATTTATGAAATTCCATCTCAACCTAGCAAGCGTAGGCTAAAAGCCGGAGCGAGCAAGAAAGCAAGCGTAGGCTAAAAGCCGGAGCGAGCAAGAAAGCAAGCGTAGGCTAAAAGCCGGAGCGAGCAAGAAAGCAAGCGTAGGCTAAAAGCCGGAGCGAGCAAGAAAGCAAGCGTAGGCTAAAAGCCGGAGCGAGCAAGAAAGCAAGCGTAGGCTAAAAGCCGGAGCGAGCAAGAAAGCAAGCTACGGCGCCTACACGCGCTAGCTAGCTTTCCCTTTTCTCGCTTCCTCCAAAAGCATTCCGGCATCTTATATTCCTGGTTGGTCTCACCCTGTGAAGCAAAGTCGGACAAGGGGAAGACATGGAATTGATAGGGAACCGTAGCCAAGTGGCTAAGGCATGAGTCTGCAAAACTTCTATTCGTCGGTTCGAATCCGACCGGTTCCTACAGCGCCATTCCACCCATCATTTTTTTTACATGCTTAGTGGATAGAACGGGAGCCCCCGGATTAAAGGTTCAAAGCTGAGAATTCTTGGAGTGAGACTTTCTTTTTGAAAATTCCAGTTTCATTCATATATACCTAGAATATCTGCGCTGGCGGGTCCCCACCCCTTTTGCACACCTCTAAGCTCTCTCCCCAATCTTTTTTTTAAGGTTTAGTTTCCATTCCGAAGTATACGTATACGGATCAACTGCTCCC